TCTGTAAAAATCTCATTTTATTTCTTTCGATGAAGAAGGGGAGCCCCCTTCTTATATTTCTACATCTAGGATCCGACTTCTATCATTGATACTAATAGGAAATGAACCATTATGGCAAAGAAAAGTTTGATTCAGAGGGAGAAGAAGAGACAAAAATTGGAACAAAAATATCATTTGATTCGCCGATCTCCAAAAAAAGAAATAAGCAAAGCTTCGTCGTTAAGTGAGAAATGGGAAATTCAAGCAAAGTTAGAATCACTACCGCGTAATAGTGCACCTACACGTCTTCATCGACGTTGTTTTTCGACTGGAAGACCGAGAGCTAATTATCGAGACTTTGGATTATCTGGACACATACTTCGTGAAATGGTTTATGAATGTTTGTTGCCTGGTGCAACAAGATCGAGTTGGTAAGAATAAAAAAATCTTTTCATTTTTTTATTCATTTTTATGATCAGCGATCATAGGACGGTCCCTTTACCATTCTGTATAAATAGTTTATTCTATTTGTACAGATATGGTGGGGGGGCACATTCAATCTTTGTTTGTCCATTAATTGTCAATTCTTCTTTTTATCGCGGGGTAGAGCAACTTGGTAGCTCGCAAGGCTCATAACCTTGAGGTCACGGGTTCAAATCCCGTCTCCGCAACATTTTTGATAAAAACTGGAGTTCAAGAAGAAGAGGGGTTGCTATACTATCACAGTCAACTCTATAAAATGTTTTGTAATATATATACTAATATACTACTATACTATTAATATTCAGTACAAAAAAAGGCAGGGGCGGATAGCGGGAATCGAACCCGCGTCTTCTCCTTGGCAAGGAGAAATTTTACCATTCAACTATATCCGCATTTTTCTTTTTATCGTACTTTATACGTAATATATCGATTCTATTTATACGGAGCTGTGTCTGATATCTATTAGGGGTAATTCAAAATATATATATATAAATATAATAGATATGGAATATCTATATATCTTTTTATTCGATATATTTTCTATTATATATTATATATATAATAATATTTTTTTTCTATATATAATAGAATTCAAATTACGATTTTATATACTCTTTCTCTTTTCATTTTTTTTTCTTTTCATTTATTTTATATTATTAATGAGTAATATGTAATTAATGTTCGAATTAATTGCAATTTTTCTATTTTCTTATTTTTATATTTATCTTGTTTTTTAGTTTTACTATATATCATATTATATTAAGTATAAGATATAAGATTTTTCCAATAAAATAAGTTTGACCCCTCCCTATAATAATTATGTTTTCGTTTTCTTTATTTGTGGGGTCTTATATATTCCAAATTAATGTGCCTCACAACCCGAAAGAATTCGGGGGGAGGCGTCATTTCGTTTTTTGATCTAGACTGAATAGTTTCAAGAGATGAGAGAATTAAGAATACCCACTAGAAATACTAATCCAATCCATAATGATGTACCGGAAAATACAACATTTTTGTTACTCGACCAACCTTCCGGAGAAGCAAATACAACGGGTACACTAATCAATAAAATGGATGAAGTAGCAATTAATGCAAAAACAGCTAATTGGAAAGCAATAGTCATGTTTCTAATCCTCCAATTTACCAACAAAAGAACTATACCATTTGATCCCCCCACCCCTTCCTTTAATCGACAAAAAATTGGTAATGTAATAAAAAACGCATTATGGAGGGTTTTATCATGAATCCATTGATTTTATATGACACCCCTTTTGAGGCATGGATCGCGGGTAGTTTTTTTTTACTTCACAAAAGGGCATGCTGGATCATGCATATATATACAGATAGAGAACTAGACCAATAGATTCACACTGGATATCTTTACCATAGATAGATAAAAAGGGTATCAATTCGTATGGTCATGTTCTATTCAGTGGAATAAAGATAAAATAGAAATTAGCTTTTGGAGAGATGGCTGAGTGGTTGATAGCCCCGGTCTTGAAAACCGGTATAGTTCGAAACAAAGAACTATCGAGGGTTCGAATCCCTCTCTCTCCTTTTTCTTGGCGAATGCATTTTTTTATTTTCTTGATTTTGGTTGGCTCGGTTTTTTGGGGCTCGGCTAAGTGGTGATATAGCCGAGCCCCAAAAAAGATTAGATAGAAATGAATTGAAAAGAAAATACTTTTTCAATATGATCTGCTCGACTCAACCCAATATGTATAGTAAAATCAAAGTGATTCCTACGTCAAGCATTGGATTTCATGTCTCAATTAAGAGGAGTCATGGAAAGAACAGGTTCAAAATCTCGATCAATTCCTTTTTCAAATCCTGCGGCAGCTGCGCGAGCTCTTCCCGCGTGCCATAAATGACCTACGAATAGGAAGAATCCTAGAACAAAATGAGAAGTAGCTAACCAACTTCTAGGAGAGACATAATTGACTGCATTAATTTCTGTAGCTACGCCACCTACGGAATTTAAAGAACCTAAAGGAGCATGGGTCATATATTCCGCGGAACGACGTTCTTGCCAAGGCTG